CACAAATATTTTACTTTATTTTTTAAAATTTAAATTTATATATCGTTATCATCAAAATATGTTTAATGATAAGAAAAATTTAAAATTTTTTTAAAAAAAATATGTTAAATCAAGGTGTAGTTTATAATAAAGAAAGAGATGAGTTACAATAAAAATTATTTTTTGGATAAATTTTTGAAAAAAAATTTTTAAATTGGATTTAAAAGTAAATTAATTAATAAAAATTAATTGATTTTAGTATTAAAATATGTACATATTGCCCGTCATTTTCATTAAAATAAAAAAAAATATATGAAATAAGTCGTAACAAAGTAGAAATATTGGAAAATGTTTCTGGATGACAATTTAAAGCTTAAATAGTAAAGTATTTTATTTACATTAAAAAGAAATATGTGCAATTCATTTTAAATTGAAAAAGATAAAATTTAATAAATTTTATTATTAAGATAAAAAAATAATAAAAAATTATTTTATTATTTTGATTTTACATGTAAATTTTTTGAAAATGAAAAATAAATTTTTTGGTTTATTATAAAAATTTTAATTAAAATATTTTTAATATTTAGTAATAAAAAAAATGAAATAAAATATATTTATTTTTATAGATTAAAGTAATGAAAATGAAAATTAATTTTTAAAAATAATTTAAAAAAAGAAGAATTTAGTTTTTGTTCCTTGTGTATCAGGATTAAATAAATTAAAAAATTTAAATTTAAAATTTATTTATAATTTAGAAAATTTAAATAATTTTAAGTTTTATTGTGGAATAAATATTAAAAAAAAATTTTTAAAAATTAAAAGTTATTGTTTCTAAAGTTTTATAATTTTTAAAGAAATAAATTTAATTTATTATAAAAAATAAAGAATAAATAAAAAAAATTAATTTTAAATTTATTTTTATTTTTTTATTAATAATTTTTTAAGGGTTGAGCTTTAAAAAAAAAAATTAAAAATAAATTGTTTTATTTAGTAAATTTTATTTAAAAATAAAAAATAGTTTTTAATAAAATTATTTAAAAAAGATATTTTATAATTTATTATAAAGTTAATTTTAAAAATATTCTTAAAAATAGAAATTTTAAAATAAAATGTTTTAATTAATTTAATTAAATTAAAAATAAATTTTTTTAATAGAGTATATTAAATTTTTATTTAAATAATTATTTTAATTTTAAAAATAATGAAATTATATTTAAATTAGTAAATTATAAATAAAATAAATAATTAAAATAGAAAATATTATATATTTAAATTAATTTTTAGAATTTTATATTTGTTATTTTATTTTATAATATTTAAAATTAAATAATAAGGAAATTTTAATTTTATGAACTAGGCAAAATAAAATTTTTAATTGTTTATCAAAAACATTGTTTTTAAAAATTTTTTAAAAATAAGACCTGCTCCCTGAATAATGTTAAAGAGCTGCAGTATTATGACTGTACAAAGGTAGCATAATAATTTGTTTTTTAAATGAAAACTGGAATGAAAGGTTTAATAAAAAATTATCTTTATTAAATTAATAAAAATTGAATTTGTTATTTTAATAAAAAAATTAAAATATCTAAAAAAGACGATAAGACCCTATAAAGCTTTATATAAATAAATTTATTTTTTTTTATAAATAATATATAGAATTTAAATTGTTTATATTTAATTGGGGTGATTTTAAGATTTATAAAATTCTTAACTAGAAATCTATCAATTATTATTGTATGTTTTTTGATCTTAAATAAAATAAAATTGTTGATTAAAAAATTAAGTTACTTTAGGGATAACAGCGTAATTTTTTTTTAGAGTTCTTATCAATAAAAAAGTTTGCGACCTCGATGTTGGATTAAGAAATAAATTTAGGTGAAGAAGTTTAAATTTTTAGTCTGTTCGACTTTAAAATCTTACATGATCTGAGTTCAAATCGGTTTAAGCCAGGTTGGTTTTTATCTTTTTTTATGATTTATATTTTAGTACGAAAGGAATAAATATAATAATTTTTATTAATATTAAAGTAAAATAATTTTTTAAAAAATATTTTAAAAGGAGGAATAATAGTAAAAAGAATAAATAAAAATTTTATTTAAAAAAACTATTTTGGCAGATAAGTGCGTTAATTTTAGAATTTAAACATATAAAAATTTATTTTTATAAATAGTATTTATAAATATATATATATATATATATTAAGTAAATATAAAAAAAAATAAGATTTATAATATAGAAAATAATATTTTTAATTATTTTAATTTTGTAAATAGAAAAGAAGGAGGAGAGGATATAGGAGGATATTATTTTTATTTAAAATTTTAAAAAATAAATTTTTTTATTATTATTTATATTAAAGAAAAGCAATTAATTTGAATTGAATTATTTATTATTTATAATTTTTTTTTATAGGTTTAAGGTTAATTGAAATTATTTAATTATAAATTAAAAAAAGAAAATAAAAGATTTATATATATATATATATATATATTATAATATTATAAATGATTTTTATTAATTTTTTAGTTTGTTCAAAGAAAAAAATAAAAATGATTTTTATTGATTATTTTATAATTTTTATTAGTAGAATTTTATTAATTATTTGTGTATTAGTTAGAGTAGCATTTTTTACTTTATTAGAGCGTAAAGTTCTTGGATTTATACAGTTTCGAAAAGGTCCAAATAAAATAGGTTATTTTGGAATTTTACAACCTTTTTGTGATGCTATTAAATTATTTACTAAGGAGCAAGTGTTTATATTTAAATTTAATAAAATTATTTATTATTTTAGTCCAGTATTTTCTTTATTTATTTCTTTAATTATTTGGATTTGTTTACCTTTTTGAATAAAGACTTATTCATTTAATTTAGGGGTATTATTTTTTTTATGTTGTTTAAGCTTTGGCGTATATCCTTTAATAATGTCGGGTTGATCTTCAAATTCGATATATAGAATATTAGGGGTTTTACGAGCAATTGCTCAAATTATTTCTTATGAAGTTACTTTGATTATTATATTATTAAGAATTTTAATTTTTATTTATAGATTTAATTTAATTGATTTTTTTTTTTTTCAAAAATGAATTTATTTTTATTTTTTATTGTATCCTATTAGAGTTATATGATTTATTGTAATGTTAGCTGAAACAAATCGTACTCCTTTTGATTTTGCTGAGGGGGAGTCGGAATTGGTTTCAGGATTTAATATTGAGTATGGTTCAGGGGGGTTTGCTTTAATTTTTATAGCTGAATATGCGAGAATTTTATTTATAAGTATAGTATATTCTTTATTATTTTTTAGTAGAATAGAGGGAATTGGATTATTAATAATTTTGATTATATTAATAGTGGCTTTTCATTTTTTATGATTTCGGGCTTCTTTACCCCGATTTCGATATGATAAATTAATGGATTTAACTTGAAAAATTTTACTTCCTTTTAGTTTAAATTTATTATGATTTTATATTAGCTTATTTTTTTTTATTATTTAGTAATAAAATTTAGTAAATATAAATAAAAATTAAAAATTATTATTTATTTTAAATTTATTTTTAAAAAGTTAATAGAAATTTTATTATTTTCTATATTATGTTTTCAAAACATATACTTATTCAAGTTCATTAACTTAAAATGTTTATTAATTTAGGTATAGGGTTGATATAAATGAAATGGGGTGGGGATAAAAAATAAAATAGTAGTAAAATAATATAAAATTTGTTTAGTTAAGAAAGAAAAAATATTAATTTAATTTTTAAATAAGGATATTTTTATCTCTTATATAATTTACAATCGGGTTAATTAAAAAATAAGAAAAATATAGAATTGTTAGAATTTGCCCTGTGATGATAAAAGGAATTTCTACAGGTCGTGCTCCAATTCAGGTAAGTAAAATAATTGTAATTACTATTATTCAGAATAATATTTGATTAAAAAATAATATTTTATCTCTTTGAATTAAAAAATTATTGTTTATAAAAGGTAAAAAAAATAAAATTGCAATAGATATAATTAATGCTAAAACACCTCCTAATTTATTGGGAATTGAACGAAGAATTGCATAAGCAAATAAAAAATATCATTCTGGTTGAATATGAGGGGGGGTTCTTAAGGGGTTTGCTGGAATAAAGTTATCAGGGTCTCCTAAGGTATAAGGATAAATTAAACAAATTAAAATAAGAAAAAAAAATAAAATTAGTATTCCTAAAATGTCTTTAAAAGTATAAAAAGGATGAAATGGAATTTTATCATAATTAGAGTTAATTCCTAAAGGATTGTTTGAACCTGTTTGATGTAAAAATATTAAGTGAATTATTGTTATTGCAGAAATAATAAATGGAAATAAAAAATGGAATGAGTAAAATCGGTTTAATGTAGCATTATCAATTGCAAATCCTCCTCATAATCATTGTACTAATTCTGTTCCTATATAAGGAATTGCAGAAAGTAAATTAGTAATTACTGTTGCTCCTCAGAATGATATTTGTCCTCATGGAAGTACATATCCTATAAAAGCTGTTCCTATAGTAAGAAATAAAAGAATAACCCCAATTATTCAAGTGTAAAAGAATTTATAAGAATGATAGTAAATTCCTCGTCCAATATGTAAATAAATACAAATAAAAAAAAAGGAGGCGCCATTTGCATGTAATGTGCGTAGAAGTCATCCATAATTTACATTTCGATTAATATGATTAATGGAATCAAAGGCAATTGAAATATTTGGAGAATAATGTATAGTTAAGAATAGACCAGTGATAATTTGAATTATTAAACATATACCTAATAGAGACCCAAAATTTCATCAATAAGAAATGTTAGAGGGAGCTGGTAGATCAATTAGAGCGTTGTTAAAAATTTTTATTAATGGATGAGTTTTTCGAATTGGAAGTGTTATCATTTTTAAAATTAAATTATGAATTGAAATTTTTATTTTTAAGTTTATTTTTTTATAAATTAAGAAAGAAATTAATTAGTTTTGAAATTTCGTATTGGTGATTTGTTAGAGTTAGAGATTTTTACACAAGCAATTAATGTAATTAATAAATAGATAATTAAAAAAATTGATAAAAAATTAGTAGGGAAATTATAGAGTTTATTTAATAAAATGAAATTTATTGAATTATTATTATCTAAAAAAAAACTTTGGTAAATTTTGAGTGTTTCTATTGAATTAATTTTATTAATTATTATGTAATTAAAGTTTATAATAAAAAAGAATAAAATAATAATAAATAAAAATTTATAGGTGTTATAAAAATAATATTTTATTGAAAATTTTTCATTTGAAGCTACTCTTGTTATATATATAATTAAAATTAATATTCCTCCTAAGAAAATTAAAAATAATGAGTAAGAAAATCAAAAAGTTTTAATTAAAAGACCGGAAAAGATAGAAATAAAAAAAGTTTGAAATATAAGATTTGTGTTTATTGATATAGGATGATTTAAAAAAATAAATAAAAAAGAGAAAATTAAAATTATTAATAAGAATAAATGAATTATTTAAATACAGAAAATAGTTTATTTAAAATATTAATTTTGGGAATTAAAGAAAATTTGATTAAAAATTTTTTCTGAAAGTATTTATATTTAAAAAAAAATAATTTTATTTTTGGTTTACAAGACCAATGTTTTTATTTAAACTATTTAAATAAAGATTTTATGGTAAAATAAATTGATTAAAAAATGATAATAATAGAATATGTATTTTTATATGTATTTTTTTGAGGCTTTCTTTCTTTTCTTAATTTTTATAAACATTTTTTAACAGTTTTAATTAGTTTAGAGTTTATTGTTATTGGACTTTTTTTTTTTTTTTTTTATTATTTGAATTTTTTTAATTTTGAATATTATTATTGCTTATTTTATCTAGTATTTTCAGTTTGTGAGGGGGTTTTAGGGTTATCTATTTTAGTAAATATAATTCGTAATTATGGTAATGATAATTTTTTAAATTTTTCTTTATTGTAAATAGGTTTTATATTATGTATGAATGTTGTTAATTTAGAAAATGAAAATATGAAAATATTATTTTTTTTATATTATTTTAGGGGTATAATAAAATGTTAAAATTTATTTTATTTTTAAAATTTTCTTTTATAATTTTTTTTTTTTTAAATGATAAAAATTTTTTATTTTGGAAGATTCAAAAAAGTTTTTATTTTTTTATTTTTTTATTTTTATTAGTTAATGTTAATTTTTTGATATTTAATTTAAATAATATAATGGGAATAGATTTAATATCTTTAATTTTTATTTTTTTAAGAGTTTGAATTTGTTCTTTAATGATTTTATCAAGATCAATAATTTTGAATTTTAATTTATATAGAAATTACTATTTGTGATTGATTATGTTTTTATTAATTTTTTTAATTTTTACTTTTTGTAGAGTAAATTTATTTATATTTTATTTTTGATTTGAGTCTACATTAATTCCTGTAATTTTTATAATTTTTGGGTGGGGGAATCAACCTGAACGAATTCAGGCTGGTCTTTATTTATTATTTTATACTTTATTTGCTTCTTTACCTTTATTATTCTGTCTTTTTTTTGTTTTTAATAGAGAAGATTATTTAACATTAAATTTTTTATTTTTAAATAAAAATTTTTTTTTTATGAATTTTTTTTTTTTTTTTTTTTTTGTTTTTGCTTTTTTAGTTAAATTACCAATTTTTATAGTTCATGTATGGTTGCCAAAAGCTCATGTTGAGGCTCCTGTTGCGGGGTCGATAATTTTAGCTGGGGTATTATTAAAATTGGGGGGATATGGATTAATTCGGGTTTGTTTTTTAATTTTAGATTATATATTAAAATTTAGATATATATTTATTGTGTTTAGATTGATAGGAGGGGTAATAATTAGATTAGTATGTTTACGTCAAATTGATATGAAATCTTTGGTTGCATATTCTTCTGTTGCTCATATAAGATTTGTTATTAGAGGAATTTTTTTATTATATAAATTAGGTTGGGGATTTTCTTTTTGTTTAATGATTGCTCATGGTTTATGTTCATCAGGTTTATTCTTTTTGGTGAATGTTTGTTATGAACGTATAAATAGACGAAGTCTAATAATTAACAAGGGATTAATAGTATTTATACCAAATTTGACATTTTGATGATTTTTATTTTGTATTGGGAATATAGCAGCTCCTACAACTTTAAATTTAATAGGAGAAATTGGACTTTTAATAGGAATTTTAAGTTGATCTAAATTTTTAATTATTTTACTATTATTTTTATCTTTTTTTTCAGCTTGTTATTCTCTTTATTTATTTTCTTATAGTCAACATGGAAAATATAATTTTAGAAATTATAGATTTTTTTATGGGAATGTTCGAGAGTATTTAGTTTTATTTTTACATTGATTTCCTATAAATTTTTTATTTTTAAAGAGAGATATAATAGTTTTATTATAAAATAATTTATTATTCTTTATTTTTATATTGTGGTGAAGAAATAATTTTATGTTATAAGATTTAATAAAATTTAAATAGTTTATAGAAAATTTTGATTTGTGATATCAAAGAAATAATAGGTTTAAAATTATTTTAAATAAAATAAAATGTTTTTATAGTAATTATAATGTAGTTTTATGTAAATATTTAATGTAAGATTTTAAATAAGAATAATATTTAGAAATTTATAAAATGGAAATAATTTCGATTTGTTTTATTTTTTGTTTATTGTTATTAATGATAAGATTAGTTATATTTTTGGGGGGAGTTTGATTTTTATTTATAGATTTAACTTGATTTTTAGAATGAGAAATTTTAAGTTTTTTAAGAGAAAGAATTATAATAGTTTTAATTTTTGATTGAATAAGTTTATTATTTTTATCTTTTGTTTTATTTATTTCTTCTATAGTTATTTTTTATAGAAAAGATTATATATTTGGGGATATATTTATTAATCGTTTTATTTTATTAGTTTTGTTATTTGTATTTTCTATAATAATAATGATTTTAGGATTAAATTTAATTAGAATTTTATTGGGGTGAGATGGTTTAGGGTTAGTTTCTTATTGTTTAGTTATTTATTATCAAAATGTTAAATCTTATAATGCAGGGATATTAACTGCTTTATCAAATCGATTGGGGGATGTTGCGTTATTAATAGCAATTGCTTGGATATTAAATTTTGGGAGATGAAATTTTTTATTTTATTTAGAATTGATAAAACAAAATTTTGATATGCAAGTTATTTGTTTTTTTGTTGTATTTGCCGCTATAACAAAAAGAGCTCAAATTCCTTTTTCTTCTTGATTACCAGCAGCTATAGCGGCCCCTACTCCAGTTTCTGCTTTGGTTCATTCTTCAACATTAGTAACTGCTGGGGTTTATTTATTGATTCGATTTAATTTATTGTTAGAAAATACAACATTAAGAAAATTTTTATTATTAATTTCTTGTTTGACAATATTTATGTCTGGAATGGGGGCAAATTTTGAATTTGATTTGAAAAAAATTATTGCTTTATCTACTTTAAGTCAATTAGGGTTAATAATAAGAATTTTAAGATTGGGATTTTTAAAATTAGCTTTTTTTCATTTATTAACTCATGCATTATTTAAGGCATTATTATTTATAAGAGCTGGTGTAATTATTCATAATTTGAAAAATAATCAAGATATCCGAAATATAGGTGGGTTGATTTATATTATGCCTTTTTCTATTATTTGTATAAATATTTCAAATTTGGCTTTATGTGGATTTCCTTTTTTAGCTGGATTTTATTCAAAGGATTTAATTATAGAAATAGTTATAATTTCATGAATAAATTTATTTATTTTTTTTTTATTTTTTATTTCGTTAGGATTGACGGTTAGTTATACATTTCGTTTAGTCTATTATTTATTTATTAAAAATAGAGAAATGAGAAGATTAAATAGAGTAAATGAAAATAGAAAGATTATGTCGTTAGCTATATTTATATTAATGATTTGAGTAATTTGTATAGGGGCAATTTTAAATTGATTGATTTTTCCTTTTTCTTTTATGTTATGTTTAACTTTTTTTAACAAAATATTAGTTATTTTAACTTGTTTGATAGGGGGATTAGGAGGGATTATTTTTTCTATAAGTAGAAATGTTTATTGTTTAAATAAATCATTGAAATTTATTAATTTTTCTTATTTTTTTAATTTTATGTGATTTTTACCGTTAATTTCAACTGTGGGTGTAGTTTTTTTTCCTTTGAAAATAGGGTTTAGAATAATAAAATTGTTAGATTTAGGTTGATTAGAATTTATTGGGATTCAACAAAATTGAAATTATTTTATTAAATGAAGAGTTGGTTTAATTTATATTCAGCAAAGAATATTAAAAATTATATTAATATTTTTTTTTATTTTTTTTTTTATAATAATTTTATTTATTTTAATTTAAAAAAAATAAAAATAAATATAATATTGAATAAATTTAAGTAGCTTAATTTTAGAGCATAGTTTTGAAGCAACTAAGGTAATTTTTTATTTATTCTTAAATATTTATAAAGAAAAAATAAAATTCTATAAAAGAAAAATCTTTTTTTTTATAATGAAAATATAATGTTTTAATTTAAACTATATAAAAAATAAATTAAAATTATTTTAATAAAAATAAAAAATAATGGAAAATTAAATAAAAAATGGAGGATTAGAAATATAAATGGAATTAAACCATTAAAAATTAAAGTTAGCAGCTTTATTTTGATAAACATATTTCTTTAATTAGAATTACTTTTAAAATTCAATTTTATCATTAACAGTGATAAACCTCTTTTTGGTTTTAATTAATTTTTTTTTGTAAAACTAACATTAAAAAATAAACTGAAATAATAAAAATAAATAAAAAGTAAAAAAAAATAAGAGAAAGAGAAAGTAAAAAAGTAAAAGTAGGTTTATTGATAAAAAAGATGAAAGTTAAGTTATAAAGAAAAAAAATATTAGATATAGGAGTGTAATAATATGATAATTTAAATTAAAAAATAAGGGTAACTTAATTGAAACCAAATATTAGGTCGAAACTAATTATAAATTTTTATTTCTTATTTTTAAAAATAATGTTTATGTTATTATAATTATTTAAATTTTAAATTTAATAATAAAGTTTGTTATATTGGAAGTTTATATTGAAAGTTAATTAATATAAAATTTTGAAGGAGAAAAATAAAAAAGAGTTTTTTATGTTTTATAAAAATAATAAAATTTTTATTTAGTTAGTTCACGTTAGTGAGCCTTGATATCATTCTAAAAATAAGCCAATAATTAAAATAATTAGAAAGATAAAATTAGTTAATGTTCAAATATATAAATTTGAATATTTTATTGTTAAGATTAATGGTAGGATTAAAGTAATTTCTACATCAAAAATTAGAAAAATAATAGCGATTAAGAAAAATTTAATTGAAAATGGTAAACGGGGGGAATTAAATGGATTGAAGCCACATTCAAATGGGGTTATATTTTCTCGATTTATTTGTTTTTTTTTTATTAAAATTGATGATAAAAGAATTATAAAGAAAGAAATAATAAAAATTAGAATGGAAATAATTAAAGTAAAGATTATTTATATTAAAGAATTTTTAAATTTTTTGATTGGAAGTCAAATATAATGATTTTATATTATATAAATTGATTTAAATAAAATTTTATTGTTAAGATAAATAAATTTATTTTGAATATATATATATATATATATATATTAAAGTTTATAAAAAAGTAAATTAAAAAATAATTATAATAGTTTTCATTAAAAAATTATTTTTTATATAAATATTTATATTTTTATTGAAATTTAATAGTTAGATTGGGTTTGAAAATTAATCATAAGTTTATATTTTTAAAAATAATTAGGAAAATCTAATACTTTTTGAATGCAAATCAAATGTTATATTTAACTATATTTTTAAATAAATATTAATTAAGATTTGAATTTTGATAATAAAATATTTATGTTGGGTAAATAAATATAATAAAAAATTTTGAAATTTAAGGGGAGATAAATAGAAAATAAAATAAAAATAAAAGTATAAGTTTAGTTTATTGATTTTGTTTTAAAAATAGATTGATTAATAATAAAAAAATTATAAAATTAAAAGAAAAATAATGATAATTTTAGTTTATAAATTATTTTATTTAAAATTTAAATTTTTTGATTGGGGGGTATATTATAAAACATAATGAATGATTATACTATATAAATTAATTTGAATAAAATTTTAGGTAAATTAAATTTATAATATAATATATATATAATATATATATATATATAAATTATAAAAAGTGAAATAAAAAAATAATTATAATTTTAATTAAAAAATTATTTTCCTCATCAATAAATTGATACATAAAGAAAGAGTCATACAACATCAACAAAATGTCAATATCAAGCAGCTGCTTCAAATCCAAAATGATGAAATTTGGAAAAATTAAAGTTTAAGTGTCGAAAAAGACAAACTGAAAGGAAGGTTGTTCCAATAATAACGTGAATTCCGTGAAATCCCGTTGCTATAAAAAAAGTTGACCCAAAAATTGAGTCAGAAATTGAAAAGGGGGCCTCAATATACTCATAGGCTTGAAGAATAGTGAAGTAAATTCCTAAAATAATAGTAAAAAATAATCTTTGTATGACTTGATTATGATTATTTTCTATTAAACTATGATGAGCTCATGTAACAGTTACACCTGAAGATAGAAGAATTAGAGTATTAAGTAATGGAATTTGAAATGGATTAAAAGGGATAATAGATAAAGGAGGTCAAAATTTTCCTAATTCAATTGTTGGTGTTAAGCTTCTATGGAAAAAAGCTCAGAAGAAGCTAATAAAAAAAAATACTTCTGAGATAATAAATAAAATTATTCCTCATTGTAAGCCTAAAACTACTTGTTTAGTGTGTAGTCCCTGAAAAGTTCCTTCACGAGAAATGTCTCGTCATCATTGAATTATGGTTAGGATAGTAATTAAATTTCCTAATAGAAATAAATTAATTTCAAATTGATGGAATCATTTAGTTAGTCCTGCTGTTAATGTAAATGCTCCAATAGCCCCAGTTAAAGGTCAGGGGCTATAATTTACTAAGTGGAAGGGGTGATTTTGATGTGTTGACATTTTAAAATTGTTTTTATTATAAAAATTTTTTAAAAATTAATTAAATAATTTCTCTTGAATATAAAGTTCTTAGAATTGAAAATACATATGTTTGAATAATAGAAACAGCTGATTCAAGAGTTAAAAGAAGTAATTGAATAATAATTAAAATTCATAAAATTATAAAATGAAATTTATTTCCTGTATTTCTAAGTAATGATAAAAGTAAATGACCTGCAATTATATTTGCTGTTAATCGAACTGATAAAGTGATTGGTCGAATTAAATTTCTAATTCTTTCGATTAATACTATAAAAGGTATTAATAAAGAAGGAGTATTTTGGGGTACAAGATGAGAAAATATATGATTTGTATTTGTATATCATCCAAAAAGTATAAATCTTAATCAAATAGGTAAAGCTAATGTTAAAGTAAAGGAAAGATGACTTCTTCTAGTGAAAATATAGGGGAATAGTCCTAAAAAATTATTAAATAAAATAAATATAAATAGTGAAATAAATATAAATGTTGATCCTTTAAATCTATAAGGTCCAATTAAAGTTTTAAATTCTATGTGTAGAGTTCTAAAGATCTTATTTCAAAAAATATTTTGTCGAGATGGAGAGAATCAAAATATAATTGGTATTAAGAAAATACCTAAGATTGATCTTAGCCAATTTAAGGAGAAGTTAAAAAAGTTTGTTGTTGGGTCAAAGATGGAAAATAAATTACATATCATTTTTTGGATTATTTATTATGAATATAATATAAAATTTAAATTAAAATTTGATTTAAATTGAATGGTTTAGTTAAAAATATAAAATAAATAATAAATAATAAAATAATAATATTAATTAAATTTAAATTTTTATTTTTTGAAAGATGGGGAAGTATAATGATATATTATAGTTATAAATAGAAAGAATAAGATTAAAAAGTAAAAAATTAATATAATTCATATTATGGGGGCTATTTGAGGTATAAAAAAATATTTTTAATAAGAAATTATTTTAGTTTGACAAACTAATGTTATATTTAATTAACTAATTTTTTCATTAGAAATAAATCGTTAATTTTATTATTAATTGGTTTAAGAGACCATTACTTACAGTTTCAGCCATCTAATGAAAAGATGAAATGAAAGAATAAGAATTTTTTTAAAATTAATTTTTATTTTTTTAAAAAATAAAAATAGAGAATGAGGGAATAATTGAATTTTAAATTTTTAAAAAGTAAGAAAAATCTATATTGTAATAAAATTTTTTAAAGAGGGGGAGTTTAATTGAAGATTATATTAAATTTAAAAATTTTTTTATAGGAATTCTTTCAATTACAATTGGTATGAATCTATGATTTATTCCACAAATTTCTGAACATTGACCAAAAAAAATTCCTGGTCGATTTATATAAAAATTTGTTTGATTTAATCGTCCTGGAGATCCATCAATTTTAACTCCAAGAGAAGGAACTGTTCATGAATGAATCACATCTGTTGATGAGACTAAAATTCGAATTTGATTTTTTATTGGAAGAATAAGTCGATTATCAACTTCTAAGATTCGAAATTGATGAGATTTTAGTTGATCAATAGGAATTATATAGGAGTCAAAATGAATTTCAGGAAAATCAGAATATTCATAAGATCAATATCATTGATGTCCAATAGATTTAATAGAAAGAATTGGATTATTAATTTCATCTAATATATAAAGAATTCGTAATGATGGCAGAGCAATAAATAATAAGATAAAAATTGGAAGAATAGTTCAAATTATTTCAATTATTTGACTATGAAGAAGATTTCGATTGATAAATTTATTTAAAAATATTGTTACAAAAATATAAGAAATAAAACTTGTAATTAGGATTAAAATTAGTAAAGCGTGATCATGAAAGAATGAAAGTTGTTCTATAATTGGGGAGTTTCTATCTTGTATATTTAGATTTGATCATGTTGACATATTTTATTATTTTTTTTTCTAATAAAAAATTTTGAAATTTTTATTTATGAAGCTTAAATTCATTGCACTATTCTGCCATATTAGATAATAAAAAAAGAATTTTAAAGTTATAGGAAGAAAAATGAAGGAAGAGTAAAGAATTTAGTTATTATTAATTAATAAAGGTAATTCATTAAAAGAGTGTTCAGAGGGAGGAAGTTGTTGGATTCATTCAATTGAAGAGTTAAATTGGGTGGGGTTAATAATTAATCGTTTAGAAGAAAAGCTTTCTCAAATAATAAATAAAAAAAAAAATGTTCTAATTATTGAAATTGAGGACCCTAAAGTGGAAATAATATTTCATGAGGTAAATGTATCAGGATAGTCGGAATAACGTCGAGGCATACCTCTTAGACCTAAAAAGTGTTGAGGGAAGAAGGTTATATTTACTCCTAAAAATATTATAAAGAATTGAGATTTTAATCATTTTTTATTTATAGTTAGTCCTGATAGAAGTGGGAATCAATGGATAAAACCAGCTATAATTGCAAATACTGCTCCTATTGAAAGTACATAGTGGAAATGAGCTACTACATAATAAGTATCATGAAGAATTACGTCGATAGAAGAATTAGATAGAATAATTCCTGTAATCCCCCCTACTGTAAAAAGAAAAACAAATCCTAGAGATCAAAGAGTTGATGGAGAAAAGTTAATTTGTGTGCCATGGAAGGTAGTTATTCAACTAAAAATTTTAATTCCTGTGGGTACAGCAATAATTATAGTTGCAGATGTAAAATAAGCTCGAGTGTCAACGTCTATTCCTACTGTAAATATATGGTGAGCTCAAACAATAAATCCAAGTAAACCAATTGCTAATATAGCATAAATTATTCCTAAGGTACCGAATGTTTCCTTTTTTCCTCTTTCTTGACTAATAATATGAGAAATTATTCCAAATCCAGGTAAAATTAGAATATAGACTTCGGGGTGACCAAAAAATCAAAATAAATGTTGGTAAAGAATTGGGTCTCCCCCTCCTCTGGGATCAAAAAATGAAGTATTTAAATTTCGATCAGTTAAAAGTATAGTAATTGCTCCTGCTAAAACTGGAAGTGAAAGAAGGAGAAGAATAGTAGTAATTAAAATTGATCAAACAAAAAGAGGTATTTGATCTAATTTGAGATTTTTTGATCGTATATTTATAATTGTGGAAATAAAATTTACTGATCCTAAAATTGAAGAAACCCCTGCTAAGTGAAGAGAAAAAATAGCTAAATCTACAGAGGCTCCTCTGTGGGCAATAGAATTAGAAAGAGGGGGATAAACAGTTCATCCTGTTCCTGCTCCGTTTTCTACAATTGATCTTGAAACTAATAGAGTAAGAGATGGGGGTAAAAGTCAAAATCTTATGTTATTTATTCGAGGAAAGGCTATATCAGGGGCTCCTAGTATTAAAGGAACAAGTCAATTCCCAAAGCCACCAATTAAAATTGGTATAACTATAAAAAAAATTATAATAAAGGCGTGAGCTGTTACAATAACATTAAAAATTTGGTCATTACCAATAAAAGAACCTGGTCGACTTAATTCAAGACGAATTAATATTCTTAAAGCAGTGCCAATTATTCCTGATCATGCTCCAAAAATAAAATAAAGTGTACCAATGTCTTTATGGTTAGTTGAAAATAATCATTGTTGCATTTTAATTAAAAAGGTTAAATGACTGATAAAAGTAATAGATTGTAAATCTATAAATGAGAAAATAAAATTCTTTTTAATCAAATTTTTTATTTATTTTATATTCAAAGGAATGATTTTAGATTGCAAATCTAAAGGTATAATAATTTATTATTAAAATATTTTAAAATTTAAAAATTTATATTTTAATTTTAACTTTGAAGGTTACTAGTTTTTTTAACTTAAAATTTTCGATATTAAAAAGAAAATATTAAATTAAAAAAGAATAATCTAAATATTGTAAATATAAGAAGAAGAGAATTTATAATAATTAATTTAAGAGAAAATAAGTTATTTTTTTTTTTATAAGAAATTTTTGTTTCAAAATGATTTAGAAGAAGAAAGTTATATATAATTCGAATATAAAAAAAAATAGCAAATAAACTAAAGTAACAAATGTATAAAGATAAAAAAATGAAATTAAATTTAATTAATATTTCTAATACTATTCATTTTGGGAAAAATCCTAATAATGGAGGTAATCCACCTAGTGATAAAATAGGTAAATTTAATAAAAATTTAAGATAAATTGAAAAAGTTTTGTTAAATAATTGGTTTAAAAAAAAAAAATTAAATGTGTTAAATATAATTGAAATTGTTATAGTTGTAATTACATATATAAAAAAATATAATTTAAATCTGTTTATATTGATTATAATTCTTAATAAAAGTCATCCTAAATGGTTAATAGAGGAATAAGCTATTAATTTTCGGAGTGAAATTTGGTTTAATCCTCCAATAGTTCCAATTAAGATAGTATATAAAGAAAGAAAATTAAATAAAAAAAAATTAAAACAATAGGAAATAATAATTAATGGTGCAATTTTTTGTCAAGTTATTAGAATTAAATTATTTATTCAATTTAAGTTTTCAGAAATTTGAATAAATCAAATGTGAAATGGGGCGGTTCCTATTTTTATAGAAATAACTAGAATAATAAAAAAATTTAAAATTAAATTTTTTCTTCTATGATTTAAAGAAAAAAATGAAAAAAAGATAATAAAAAATAATAAAAGATTAGAAGAAAATGCTTGAATTAAAAAATATTTAATAGAGGCTTCTGTTGAAGAGAGGTTATCAGTGAGTTTTATAATTAAAGGAATAAAAGATAAGAGATTAATTTCTAATCCTATTCATATATTAAATCAAGAAAAAGAAGAAATAGAAATAAGAGAACTAATAAATAAAGAAAGAATAAAAATTAATTTAATTGAGTTATTAAAAATTAAATATTAAAAAATTAATTAAAAAAGTTTTTAGAAAATTAATAAATTAATATTCTTATTTTAAAAAATTATATTTTGATGTAAGATGCATAAAAGATTTTGATTCTTTTTGTAATAGTTTAATTCTATTAAATATAAAATATAATTCATTTTAAAATAAAAAAAATTATTTCAAGATTTATAAGGGATTATGATTTTATTAATTAATAAAATTAAAAAAGTTAAAATTAATTTTATTTAAATTAAAAATTAAATTTTGTTTTTATGTTATGGAAATTAAGATATAATTTTAATATTATTGCAATTATTAATTTTATAAAATAAATATTATTTGTTATTATTTATTATTATTTATATTAAAAAAGAAAAAAAAAAAACTTTTTTAAAAATAAAATAAAAAGAAAAGGATTATTTACCTTTATAATTAGGGTATGAACCTAAAAGCTTAAAATTTAGCTTATCTTTTTTAGTTTATTTTTAATAAGTATAATTTAGAAATTATATAATTTATTCTATCAAAATAATCCTTTTAATCAGGCAACTTATT